TGAGTTGTGTATATTTCGATACATATAAAAGATCCCCAAAAGAGTTTTATTTTATACTTGTTGCATATATGTCTGCTTTGACTCGAATGAATGTTCTGAAGAAACCTCAATTAAGTTATGTTATAGAAAAAGAGGATTCTTGCGTTTTTACCCTCCTGCTGAGAAAGCATTGATTTCTTGGCTCATTTCTTAAAATACTTCAATTGGTACACGCAAGAAATAGGCCAATTCAGCAGCTTTTTGTTCCATTTCCCGTGGAGTAAAATTCTCATCAGTACGAGTCAATGGAATGGCTCCCTGGCCTCTGATATCCATATAAAGGACACGACGAGCATAAATACCCTCTTTAACTTCTATTCTGACGGACTGAATATCTTTTATAAGAAATCGGAGGAAGACCCGACGATTTTTTCCAGGAAATCCCCACCGAAAGATACACACTATTCCGTCTTTTCTATCAAATCGATCATAACCACTACCTACATTCCACGAAATTGTGCACCACAAATAGGAGCTAATAAAAAGACCCGCGATCCCATAGAAAGACATCACAATTCCTTGTGGAAAAAAAACTATTTCCTGAGACGGAAATAAAGATATCAAATTTCTACCAAGATAACTGGAGGTTCCAACCAACAAGAATCCTAATGAACCTAAAAAAAGGATAACAGCCCAGCAGAAATTACTTGTTTTTCGAGCCCCCGTTATAGGTTCTATCCATATATGTTCTGATCGACAACTCATACTTGATCCGGTTGCGTTTTTTGGAATTGAGAGAATACCCCAAATGAATTTGACTTTAGTCCTTTTGTTTCCGAAGTAACTCGCATCAACTAGCACTAGTTTGATGTGAACCTTTAGGAGTAATTCATTAAATTGGTTAGATCTAAACTAATAACATACCCTTCGTATGATCTCACTAAAGATAGCCACATACATATAGATAGACCAACTTTACAGTTCAGCCATCCGTCAATTCGGGTCTATTTGAAAATAGCTAGAATACATTTACCCCTAATACCATTTTCTGCAGACATAAGAGTTTTTCGGCGGAAGCCGCTTATACCATATTTTGCTAAATGGATATCTGTGTTATGATACAAGCGTCAGTTTTGAAAAAAAAAAATAGATGAGATTTTGGCCCATCGGCTCTAAACAATCTTGTTTTTTTGAACATGAAGAAATAAAGAAGCCATTGCGATTGCCGGAAAGACTAGGCCTACTAAAGGCACCAAAACAGAGGGAAAGTTAAGAGTTGTCATAGAATGGGTACCTCGATTTACTATTTGTACCTTTTATTATTATTTATATTTTATATTTATTATTTATAATATAAAGATATCTTATTATATATAAAGATATCTTATTATAATTTGATAATTAGAAATTGGAATTATTATTACTTAATATCTATTAAGTATAGATCTAATTTCTACATGAAAGATTTGAAAGGATATGGATGAGATATTATTATTATTCTTTTCTTCATTTTTTGCTCTTGTCTTCGAATTTCATTTACTAAGCAAAAAGTTTCTTAAAAATTAATTATATTCTTAAAAATTAATTATATTTATATTGAAGGGTTTGTTAGAATCCCATCCAGCAGGAGCAGGGATTCTTAGTCAAAATAGGATTATCGTAAGATATAGAAAGATAAAAAATTCTATATTTTGTAGATTTTAATTATATATGACGAGAAGAGGATATTTTTTTTATTTGCCTAATTTCACGAAAAAAAGAATTTCATCTTTTATCTTGTTGATAGAGGCGTCTTGATCAATAATCAGGAATATAGAAAAAGGGGCGGATTTTCTGTGACTTTTGATTCTTTATACGATTAGATCTTATGTCAACAAAGAAAACCCCATTCGTCTAATTTTGACTTGGATTCTGATAAACTAATTACTTGTTTGCTCAAAATAATTGAACTTAATGTTCTAATTTTGATTCAAAGGAAAGAAAGTATGGAGTTGAAATAACTCACTCAGAACGCTTTTTAAAGGATTACGTGGTACGATTAGATCGAATAAGCCCTTCTGGAATAAATACTCAGCCGCTTGTGAACCTTCGGGTACTGTTTTATTCAATGTTTGCTCAATTACTCTTTTACCCGCAAACGCAATGTAGGCATTGGGTTCGGCAATAATGATATCCCCCAACATACCAAAACTAGCTGTCACCCCACCGGTAGTAGGAGATGTAAGGATTGGTACATAGAATAACTTTTTATTTGATTGATAATCATATAAAGCAGAAGATATTTTAGCCATTTGCATCAAGCTCAAACTTCCTTCTTGCATGCGTGCCCCTCCGGAAGCACACACTATAATAAGAGGTAGAAATTCCTTAGTAGCGTATTCAATCAAACGGGTAATTTTCTCCCCGACTACGGATCCCATACTACCCCCCATAAACTGAAAATCCATAACCCCAATTGCTACGGTAATACCGTTTAGTTGCCCTATGCCTGTTTGAACAGCCTCGGTTAATCCTGTCTTTC